AACTTAATTCTATTTTTTTTGTTATTATAATAAAGTTGTTAAAAAACTTGATTATCATATTTTCTTTGTATTTTTTTTTTTAATAGGAATTTTATCGAAAAGTTAAAAAAAAATTTTCTTAAATATTTAATTCATTAATGATTCTTTTTTCTATTTACTATTTTTTTTTGTGGTAAAATTCGTTTTTTGTTTAAAATCTAGACTGAGCAGTCCGTATGCCTGGGGGGTAAAGGAGTATATATATATGTAAGCATTTATTCAAAATAAAAGTATTTCTAATATATATAGTAATCATTTAATTTAGGTTAAAATAATAAATTGGATATAATATAAGACAATATTAATATATTTAAATTATAAGTATTATATAATAGTAATAATATATTACAATAGTAATATATTTATATTATATAATAGTAATAATATATTACAATAGTAATATATTTATATTATATAATAGTAATAATATATTACAATAGTAATATATTTATATTATATAATAGTAATAATATATTACAATAGTAATATATTTATTGTTATATTTATATATATAGTATATTATGTATGTATATGTAGACATATTTATATTATATAGTAGTAATAATATATTACAATAGTAATATATTTATTGTTATATTTATATTTATACTAACTCCTAATAATTATTTATTTTTAGTAATACTAATATTATATTATTTATTTATATGTAGACATATTTATATTATATAGTAGTAATAATATATTACAATAGTAATATATTTATTGTTATATTTATATATATAGTATATTATGTATGTATATGTAGACATATTTATATTATATAGTAGTAATAATATATTACAATAGTAATATATTTATTGTTATATTTATATTTATACTAACTCCTAATAATTATTTATTTTTAGTAATACTACTATTACATTATTCTATTTTGAATATTATGATAATAAAGTTTTATTCTTGCTTTTATTTTATTTAGTTAATTAATTTACATGTTTTTTTTTTTCAGTAATTAATTTTATTATTTATTATATTTAATTATTTATTAATTTAATTAATATTAGAATTATATTGTGCCAGCATTCGCGGTTAAACAATTTAATAGGGTTAAAATTTTTGGTTAATTGATTTTTATATTTGATTAAATTTATTTATATTTGGGTGGAATTTATATTTTTTTTAGTTTCTTTTAACTTTATTATAAAATTTTTTTTTAAACTAGGATTAGATACCCTATTATTGATTTCTTAATTTTACTTGATTAATATTAGCTATGTTCTTTAAAAATCAAAGAATTTGGCGGTTAATAAAATCTTATTAGAGGAACATGTATATTAATTGATAATCCACGATATTTTATACCAATTTTTTATTTGTATATCTCTATTGATAGAGTATTTTATTAAAAAAATTTTCTTTATTTATTTCTAAAAAAATTTTAGGTCAAGGTGCAGTTTTATTTTGGTTTATATGTGTTATTTTAATAATAAATAATTATTTTATCTTTCTGATTATTTTTAGGATTTAATAGTAAATTTAATTAATTAATTAATTTAAATTAAGTTATAATTAATGTACATATCGCCCGTCACTCCTTTATATAGGATAAGTCGTAACAAAGTAGATTTACTGGAAAGTAAATCTAGATTATACCAGAATGTAGCTTATTTAAAGCTTATTTTTTACATTAATATGAAAATTTTATTCTTTCTGATATTTTTTTAGTCTTATTTTTTTTTTTTTTTTTTTTTAGTATAAAAATTAAATAATTTTTTTTTTTTACTGTTAAGGTTATTTTATATTAATATGGAAAAGTTTTTAGTACCTTTTGTATCAGGGTGATTTAAATAATAAATTTATTTTTTATTCCCGAAATTTTATTATTTATAAATTTATTATATTAATTGTTGAAAAAATTTTTTTAATAAGTTTATTATAATTATAAGTTAATTGAATATTATTATATCTGGTTACTTTGGATAAAATTTAATTTTTGATTTAAGATTTTATATTTATTACTATACTTAATTCTTATTTTAATTTGGATAATCAAATTAATTAATTAAAATTTTTTCTTTTAAATTTTTATTAAGTTTAATATTTTCTATTTAGTTTGTAATATTTTATTTTTTATTAATAATTTTTTTTTTTATTTAATTTTTTACTAAGTTTTTTTATTTAATTATTTTTTAAAATAAATTTTGAATTAATTAGTATTTTTTTTATATTAAGTTTTATTAACTAGACAAATATAAGTTTCCAACTGTTTATTAAAGACATTTCTTTAAGTAAAATATTTAAAGTAACTTCTGCTCTATGATTATTTAAATGGCTGCAGTATATTGACTGTACAAAGGTAGCATAATAATTTGATTTTTAATTGGAATCTTGAATGAATGAATAAATGAGAGGCTTTTTTTATTAATTTAAATATAAGAATTTATTTTTTTAGTAAAAAATCTAAAGTTTTTTTTAGGGACGATAAGACCCTATAGAATTTTAATTTTTTTTTTTTAAAATTAATTATTTTTTAATATTAAATTTAATAAAATTTTTATTGGGGTGATAATTAAATTTACACTTTATTTTTTTTTTTCAATTTTTATTGTTTAATTGATCCATATAAATGATTATAAGATAAAATTACCTTAGGGATAACAGCGTAATTATTATTAGGAGTTCCTATCTATATAAGAGTTTTCGACCTCGATGTTGAATTAAGTAAAATTTTTGGTGCAGACGCTAAAAATTTAAGTCTGTTCGACTTTTAATTACTTACATGATTTGAGTTTAAACCGGTGTGAGCCAGGTTGGTTTCTATCTTAAAATTAATTTATTTTTTTAGTACGAAAGGACCAATAAGTTTTATTTAAATATGTATTGATTTGGCAGATTAGTGCATTAATTTTAGATTTTAATAAAGTAATAAATTTACATTCAATAATTTATTTGTTTACTTTTTTTTTTTTGTTATTAATAGTTTTAATATCTGTTGGTTACTTTACTTTATTAGAACGTAGGGTTCTTAGATATATTCAGTATCGTAAGGGCCCTAATAAAGTCGGTTTTTTAGGTTTATTTCAGCCATTTAGAGATGGCTTTAAGTTGTTTTTAAAGGAAACCCTATTTCCTAAAAATTGTAATTTTTTTTTTTTTTTTTTTTCCCCTCTTTTTGGTTTATTTCATTCTTTATTATTATGATTAATTTTTCCTTTCTACATAAATTTAATTTATATGGTTTTTGGGTTAATTTTTTTTTTATGTATTCTTAGAATAAGAATTTATTTTATTATTATTATAGGTTGGTCTTCTAATAGAATGTATTCTTTATTAGGTAGTATTCGTGGTGTTTCCCAGTCAATTTCATATGAGGTTTCGTTGTCTGTAATTTTAATTTGTTTTTTTATCTTAGTTGACGGTTATGATTTTTATAGAATAATAGTTTTTCAAAAAAACGTTTGATTTATTTATTTTTCTTTACCTCTTTTTTTTTGTTGATTTTCTTGTTGTTTAGCTGAGAGAAATCGTTCCCCTTATGATTTTTCTGAGGGTGAAAGAGAATTAGTTTCTGGTTTTAATGTTGAATATTCTTCAATGTCTTTTTCATTGATTTTTATTTCTGAGTATTGTTCAATTATTTTTATTAGAATATTTACTTGCCTAATTTTTTTAGGTTCTAATTTTGATGAATATTTTTTTTTTTTAAAAATTATTTTGTTATGTTTTTTTTATATTTGAATTCGTTCTTCCTTTCCACGTTATCGTTATGACAAACTTATATATTTATCTTGAAAATGTTATTTACCTTTGAGTTTAAATTATATATTTTTTTTTTTTTTTTTAAAGTGTATAATTATTTATCATAAAAATTTGTTAAGTTACTAAATTTAAATCTTTCTTATATTTTAAAAATATATGCTTTTTATAAGCTAAGGAACTAATTAATTATTTTATCTCACGCCTTTATTAAAATAGGATTAAATATATAAAATGAAAAGTATATTTTTGTCAGTAAAACCCCTGTATTAAGGTATGGTATTTCAACTGGTTTTATTCCAATTCAAGTAAGTATTACTAGATTTATAATTAATGTTCAAAATATAATTTGATTTATTGGATAAAATGATAAAGATTTAAATTTAGATAAGTGTGTGTATTTTATTGAAAATAAAATAAGTAGAGATGAAAGTAAAGCTATAACACCCCCTAATTTATTAGGGATAGATCGTAAAATTGCATATGCAAAAAGGAAGTATCATTCTGGTTGAATATGAATAGGGGTTACCATAGGGTTCGCTGGTGTAAAATTATCTGGATCTGATAATATTAATGGTTTATGTATAATTAGGATTATAAATATTGATAATAAGATTGAGAACCCTATAATATCTTTAATTGAATAATAAGGGTGGAATGGGATTTTATCAATGTTTGAATTAATTCCCAATGGATTATTAGATCCTGTTTTATGTAGAAAAATTAAGTGTAATATTACTATAAATGTAATAATAAATGGTAATAGAAAATGAATGGAGAAGAACCGATTAATGGTGGCGTTTCTTACAGAAAATCCCCCTCAAATTCATTTAACTATGTCATTACCTAAGTAAGGAATAGCTGATATTAAATTTGTAATTACAGTTGCCCCTCAAAATGATATTTGTCCTCATGGTAATACATACCCCAGGAATGCTGTTGCTATTAATATAAATATAATTAAGATTCCTATATTTCATGTTGATGCTATTTTGAATGATCCATAATATATACCACGTCATACATGTATGTATATACATATAAAAAATATTGATGCTCCGTTAGCATGTACATATTTAATCAATCATCCTTGATTTACGTTCCGTATAATGTGGTCAACTGAGTTGAATGCTAGATCGATGTTTTGATTATAGTGTATAGATAAAATAATACCTGAAATTAATTGAATTATTAAGCATAATCCTAGTATTGATCCGAAATTTCACCAGCAAAATAGATTGATAGGCGCTGGTAAATCAACAATTGAGTTATTAATTATTTTTATTAAATATTTTTTTCGTATGGGTTTATTCATTAATTTTTTCTTCGTAATGGTCCTATTGTTTTTATAATTAGTTTTGAAACTATAATTATTGATATAAATAGATAAAAAATTATCAGGATTGACATTTGAATTGATTTTATGTTGTAAATTTTTGATGTTGATATTATAATTGTATCAATTTTAGTTTCAATGGATTCTTTTTCTTGAATTAATTCATTTAATATTCTTGTTTCTATAGGGATAGAAATTAATAACATTAATAAGGTTAAGTTTATTTTAAACTTGAATTTTTCATTTGAAACTGTTCTAGTTATGTAAGAAAAAATAATTAGTAGCCCGCCTACTATTATTAAAAAAAATAATATTGGAAATCATGATGAGATTGATATTAAGTTTATAAATATTCTAATTATTAAAGTTTTCACAATTATCAAAATTATAATTGACATTGGATTTTTTAAAAAAATTAAAATGGTTGAGTTTATAATTATTAATTTCATAATTAATATTTTAATATCAACAAATAGTTTATATAAAATATAATTTTTGGGTAATTAAGATAGTTTTCTTTTGTTGATGTTTTTAAGATTAACTAATTTTAATTTACAAAATTAATGTTTTTTTTAAACTATAAAAACGTTTTATAATACTAATGAGTATTTTTTTTTTATATATTTTTATTATGAGAATTATTTCTTTATTTTTAGTTCATAAGCATATTTTATTATGTTTAATGATGATAGAGTTTATAATAATTATTTTATTATTTTTGTGTTATTATTTTTTATGTTTGTCTTTTTTTTCTATATATATTTATATCATTTTCATAGTAATATTGGTTTGTGAAGGTGTTTTAGGACTTAGATGTTTAATTTATTTTATTCGATTTTATGGTAATAATTTTTTAAATTCAATATTTATATGATAATTATTTTTATTTTTTTTTCTATGATCCTTTTTTTTATATATATAAATATGTATATTTTACAATTTATTATAATTATAACTTTAATTTTTTTAATAAAGTTAAATTTTTATTCTTTCTTTTGTTCTATCAGTTATTTTTATGGTTTAGATTTTTATTCTTTTTGAATATTATTTTTAATATTTTTTATTTTTAGTTTGATGTATTTTTCTTTTAATTTTAAAAATTTTACTTGTTTTTTTTTTGTAAGTATCTTTTTACTGATTAGATTATTATTTGTGTTTTTTAGTTTAAATATACTTTTTATGTATTTTTTTTTTGAATTTAGATTAATTCCAATACTTATTATAATTTTTGGTTGAGGTTATCAACCTGAGCGTTTAATTTCTGGGTTTTATTTATTTTTTTATACTTTATTTTCTTCTCTACCCTTACTAATTTTTATAGTTTGATACAATACAGAAAATAGACTCTTCTTTGATTTAATTTTTAATGTTAATATATCTTTATATATTAATTTTTGCTTAATTTTTTCTTTTTTAGTTAAGTTACCTTTATTTATATTTCATTTTTGGTTACCAAGGGCTCATGTTCAAGCCCCTTTATTTGGTTCTATAGTTCTCGCTGGTTTAATATTAAAGTTAGGTGGTTATGGTATAATTCGTTTTATATTTATTTTTGAGGATCTTTTTTATTATTACGGATATATTTGGTACAGATTATCAATTTATGGTTCACTATTAGTCTCTTATCTTTGTCTTATTCAAACAGATTTAAAGTTTATAATTGCTTATTCTTCTGTTTCTCATATAGGTCTATGTATTATAGGTTTAATAACCTATTTTAATTATGGAATATTAGGTTCCTATTTAATAATAATTTCTCATGGATTTTGTTCTTCAGGTTTATTTTGTTTAGCTAGTTTTTACTATGAATTTACTAATAGACGAAGTTTTTATATTATTAGGGGAATAATAATTTATTACCCTACTTTAAGTTTATTTTGGTTTCTTTTTTGCTCAATTAACATGAGATGTCCACCTAGAGTAAATTTTTTATGTGAATTTTTTATTATAATTAGAATATTATCTTATAGATTTATTTCTTTTTTTTACATATTTTTTATTTTTTTTTTTGTTTCTTGTTTTAATTTTTATATATATAGATATATTAATCATGGAAAAAATTATTTATCCTACAGATTTCATTTAGGTAGTTTAAGGATTTACTTTATTATATTTTTTCATATTTTTTATTTATTAATATTTAATTATTATTTTATGTTTATTTTGTTTTAAATAAATCTAAATAGTTTAAATTAAAAATTAAGGATTGTGGTTCCTTAGATGATTTCTTTAGGTTTTGATTAAATATATTTATTACTCTTGATCAATTTTTTTCCTCTCTCTCTCTTTTTTTTTTTTTTTTTTTTTTTTATATGTAACTATAAATTTTTATGTAATTTTTATCGAGTATACTCTTTTTAATTATAATAGTTTAAATTTAAGTTACTTAATTTATTTAGATATAATTAGATTATTATTTATTTCTGTAGTTATATTTATTTCTAGATTAGTTATTATTTATAGATATAATTATATAGGTCATATAAGATATTCTTTTTACCGATTTTTTTTTATTCTTTTGATTTTTATTATTAGAATAATTTTGATAGTAATTAGTCCTAATTTAATTAGAATCATGCTAGGTTGGGATGGTTTAGGATTGGTTTCTTATTGTTTAGTTATCTATTATACAAGAGTAAAGAGATATTTGTCAGGTATAATTACTTGTTTAACTAATCGTATTGGTGATTTTGGTCTTTTAGTATGTTCTTGTTGGTTAATTTCTTATGGTTCTTGACATTTTTTATTTTATTTAGATTTCTATAATTTTAATATTTTTATTTTATTAGTGGTTTCAAGTTTTACAAAAAGTGCTCAGGTTCCATTTTCTTCTTGACTTCCTATAGCTATGTCTGCCCCGACCCCTATTTCTTCACTTGTCCATTCGTCAACTTTAGTAACTGCCGGAGTATATTTACTTATTCGTTTTTATTCTAATTTGTTTTTGTTTAATAGTTTTTTTGTTATATTAAGAATTATAACTATCTTATTTTCTTCATTTTGTTCAATTTACGAATTTGATTTAAAAAGGATTATTGCTTTGTCTACCTTAAGACAATTGGGTTTGATAATATTCAGTATTTTTATAGGTTTTTCTGATTTTTCTTTTTTTCATTTAATTAGACATGCTATATTTAAGTCTTTAATGTTTTTATGTTCAGGTATTTTTATTTATTACATGAATGATAATCAGGATATCCGATATATTGGATCAGTAAGATTATTAATACCCTTTAGTTCATCTTGTTTTAACATTTCTAATATTTGTTTGTGTGGTATTCCTTTTTTATCTGGTTTTTTTTCTAGGGATTTAATCTTTGAATCATTTAGATTTAATTCATATAGATTATTTTTATATATTATATTTTACATTTCTGTGGGAATAACTTGTTTTTATTCAATTCGTTTATTTTATTATTGTTTTTTTAGTTCATTTAATATGGGTTGTTATATTTGTTTTTACGATTATTATAATTTAATGAGGGTTAGAGTTTTTTTTCTTTCTTTTATATCAATTTTTTTTGGTGGTTTTATTTTTTGGTTTTTTGATCTAAATCTTTATTTTTTATATTTTCCATTTTTAATGAAGTTAATAACTTTAATTTTTATTTTAATAGGATTTTTTTTTGGTTACGAGTTTTGTCTAATAAAATTTTATTTTTTTAATATTATTTTTTATTATAATTTTGGTTTAATGATTAATATATCAAGATATTTATGATTTTTTTATTACTATTTCTATTTTTTTTTTTACAATTGTAGACATAGTCTACTATGTTGAGGTGATTATTATGGTTTTGTTGGTTTAAGGTACTTAATTTCTAATTTAAATTATTTTTTTTATTTATTTTCTATAAATAGGTTTAATTTATATATTTTTATTTGTGTTTTTTTTTTTTTTTTTTTTTTTTAGTCTTTATAGTTTAATATAGAATATGGTTTTGAAGTTACCATGGTATTTTTTTTAAAGGCATATTTATTCTAAAGAAATTTATCTTTCTCTTTATTGAAAATAAAGTGTTTTAAATTAAACTATTAGAATTAAGAGAAAAACGGATTTTAACCGCTTATAAAATTAGTTAGCAGCTATCTTATTGTCATGTTCTCTTTTAATTGGATTTAAATCAATTTTCTTATTAACAATAAGTTGCCTCTTTTTGGCTTCAATTAAAACATGGAGATTTATTCTCTAATTTTAGGTCGAAACTAAATGTAATTAATTACTTCTATGTTAAAGTTAGTTTAAAACACCTTCTAATTGCAAATTAGATATTATAATTAACTATAACTCTATTTACTTAGTTCATTTTAATATTCCGTTTTTTCATTCATGGTATAGTCCTAATACTAAGATTATAAGTAATGAAATTGATGTTATTATTCAATATTTTATTATTGAGAATTTTATTGACATAATTATTGGTATAATAATGATTACTTCAATGTCGAAAATTAGAAATAGTATACAAATACTGAAGAAGTGGATTGAGAATGGTATACGTTTTCTTGTTATGGAATTAAAACCACATTCAAATGGTGATATTTTATTTAATTTCATTTTTTTTTTTTTAAAAATAAAAAAAATTATTGTTATTAAAATAACTAATAATGTTATGATTATTACACAAAATCTAATGATTAATATTATTACTTACTTAATTAAAACCTTAAAGTTGGAAGCTTTATATACTTTATATACTAAATAAGTATATATTATATACCTCACCAATATACTGAAATATAAAGTATTAATCAAATTACGTCTACAAAATGTCAGTATCATGCTGATGCTTCAAATCCTACTATGTGATTTTTTGTAAAGTGAAGTATTTTTATTCGTATAGTTGTTACTATTAAAAATATAGTACCAATAATTACATGAATTCCATGAAATCCTGTTATTAAAAAGAATGTTGATCCGAATACTGAGTCTGAAATTGAGAATCTACATTGTATATATTCATATACTTGAATAATTGAGAAGTATACCCCTAGTATAATAGTAATAATTATTCTTTTGATTGTTTGACTTAATATTTTATTTAAAATAAAATTATGTGCTATTGTGATTGATACCCCCGAAGTTATTAGAATAACTGTATTTAGGAGTGGAATATTTATTGGTTTAATTGGTTCAATTCCTAATGGTGGTCAGTTTAATCCAATTTCAATTCTTGGGGAAAGTCTCATGTGGAAGAATGTTCAGAAGAATGAAACGAAAAATATAATCTCTGATAAAATAAATAGTATTATTCCTCATTTTATTAATTTAATGATTTTTTTATTGTGCATTCCTTGGAATGTTGCTTCTCGGATAATATCTCGTCATCATTGTACTGATAATAATACAATTAAAATTATTCTAAAAATTATAAGGTATGGATTATTTTTATGTATTCATATTGCTGCTCTTCTTGTTAATGATATTAATCTAAATGAAATTAGAATAGGTCATGGTCTATTGTTAACTATGTGGAATTTATGGTTATTCATTTCTATACCTCTCTAGAGTATAAAGTTATTAAAGTTGTAAATACATACGATTGAATAATAGCTACTGCCATTTCGAATATTATTAAAATAATTATAATTATAATAAGTAAAGTTCTTTTTTCTCCCAATAATCTTATTAGTAAATGTCCAGCAATTATGTTTGCTGAAAGTCGAATCGCTAGGGATGATGGTCGAATTAAATTTCTAGTGAATTCAATTATAATTATTAATGGTATAATTATTGATGGTGTATTTTTTGGTAATATGTTAGTTAACATTAATTTTGTGTTTTTTTTTCAACCGAATATTATATATGAGACTCATATAGGTAGTGATAGTGCCAGTGAAAAGTTAATCTGTGAAGTTGAAGTAAATACATATGGTAAAATACCTAGCATATTGTTATTTAAAATTAACAGAATTATTCTTATAAGAATAAGTTTAATTGATTTGTATTTTGTATTTATTTTAATTTCGTTATTTAATTTTTCCGAAAATTTATTTATTAAATTTTGATTTAAATTATTTCTTTTTCAAAATTTTTTTGGGATAATAAAAATGAATATAATTGTTCTAATTCAGTTTATTGAAAGTTTACCTGTGCATGGGTCAAATGCTGAGAATAGGTTTATTATCATTTTCATTTTATTTCTTTAGATTTTTTTTCTTTTAAGTATATTTTTTTATTTTTAAAAAAGAAATTTATTACTATTATTAATAGTATTGATATTAAAAATTTAATTATTAAAACTAATCATCATATAGGTGCTATTTGTGGATTCAAAAATCACTTTCGTAACTTTAATTTGACAAATTAATATTTTCTTTAAACTAGATTTTTCATTAAGAGTAATCACTAATTTACTATATTTTGGTTTAAGAGACCAATTCTTGGTTTTAAGAAACTTAATGAGAATTTTTTCATTCATTTAATGAATGATTTTAGATTAATTGACTCAATTATGATTGGTATAAATCTATGATTTGTTCCACAAATTTCAGAACATTGTCCAAAAAAAATTCCCGGTCGTGAAATGAAGATTCTTCTTTGATTTATACGTCCTGGTATTGAATCAATTTTTACTCCAAGAGATTGAATTGTTCATGAGTGAATTACATCTGTTGATGTTGTTATTACTCGGATTTTGGTTAATATAGGTAATACTATACGGTTATCTGTTTCTATGATTCGAATAGAATTTATATCTTTAGGTTTTATATAGGAATCAAATTCAATTTTCTTGAAATCTGAGTATTCATATGATCAGAATCATTGATGACCAATTGTTTTAAAAGTTAATATTGGTTCTGATAATTCTTCAATTAAATATAGGATTTTAATTGATGGGATTGCTACTATGAATAGAAATATTGCTGGTAAGATTGTTCAGATTATTTCTATTATTTGTTCTTGGTGAATTATTAAATTCGTTATTTTGTTTTTTAAAATAAAGATTATAGTGTATGTTACTATTGTTGTAATTATTATTATAACTATTATTGTATGATCGTGAAATATAACTATATGTTCTATAGAAGGTGAAAGTGGGTCATTAAAAGATAATGTTTTTCATTTTTGTATTTTTAATAAAATACTATGTATTTATGTAAGAATTTTAAGTTCATTGCACTTTTCTGCCATATTAAAATTTTGTTAAAAATGGGATTTCATAAAATGAGTGTTCTTGAGGAGGTAGTTTTTGTAATCATTCGATTGATGAATTATTATTATATGAAAATATTGGAATACGTTTTGATAATATTCTCTCTCAAATATTAAAAATTAATATTATAATACTGATTAGTGAAATTATTCTTCCTATTGAAGATATAATATTCCATAAAATTAATGAGTCTTGAAAGTCAGAATACCGTCGTGGTATACCATTTAATCCTAGTATATGTTGAGGGAAGAATGTTAGGTTGACTCCTATAAATATTGTTAAAAATTGATTTTTCATTCATTTATTATTTAAAGTTATTCCCGTGAATAACTCATATCATTGAGTGAATCCTGCTATAATAGCAAATACTGCTCCTATAGATAGTACGTAGTGGAAATGTGCTACTACATAGTAAGTATCATGTATAATTACATCAATAGATGAATTTGAAAGTATTATTCCAGTTAACCCCCCGATTGTAAATAGGAATACGAAACCGTAAGCTCATATTAATGAAATTGTTTTTTTAAAATTTGATCCAAATATTGTTGCTAATCATCTGAATACTTTAATTCCTGTTGGAATAGCAATAATTATTGTCGCTGATGTAAAATATGCTCGTGTATCAACGTTTATTCCTACTGTAAATATATGATGACCTCACACAACGAATCCTAAAATTCCAATTGATACTATAGCATAGATTATTCCCAGGGATCCAAATGATTGAGATTTACCTGTTTCCTTATTGATAATGTGTGAAATAATCCCAAACCCTGGTAGGATTAGAATATAAACTTCTGGGTGACCAAAGAATCAAAATAGATGTTGGTATAAAATTGGGTCCCCTCCACCTGCTGGATCAAAGAATGATGTATTTAAGTTACGATCTGTAAGAAGTATTGAGATAGCACCTGCAAGAACGGGGAGTGAAAGGATTAAAAGAAATGCTGTGATTAATACTGATCAAACAAATAGTTGTATATGTTCAATTTTTATTTCTATTCTTCGTATATTTATAATTGTTGAAATAAAGTTAATTGCTCCTAGAATTGATGAGATTCCAGCTAAGTGTAATGAGAAAATTGATAGGTCTACTCTTGGTCCTGAATGTGCTGAATTTATTGATAGTGGTGGGTAGACTGTTCATCCTGTTCCTGACCCTATTTCTGTAATTGATCTTGCAATCATCAATGTAATTGAAGGGGGTAAAAGTCAGAATCTTATATTATTTATTCGAGGGTAAGCCATATCGGGTGCTCCAATTATAATTGGAATTAATCAATTTCCAAATCCACCAATTATAATTGGTATAACTATAAAAAAAATTATAATGAATGCGTGTGATGTAACGATTACATTATATGTTTGTCTGTTATTTAATAATATTGTTACTGTTGATAGTTCTATTCGAATAATTAGTCTTAATATTATTCCTAATATTCCTGATCATATTCCGAATATTAAGTATAGTGTTCCAATATTTTTATGGTTAGTTGAAAATAATCATTTATTCATTCTTTTATTAAGATGTCTGAAGTTTAGGTGGTAAATTGTAAGTTTATTTATGAAAAAAAAATTCTCTTAATATTTTATTTTAGTCTTATAGTTTAATTAAGAATTTTAATTTGCAAAATTAAAGGTATTTATTTTTAAGATTTACTATTATGTATTTTAAACTTTGAAGGCTAATAGTTTATTTAACTTAAAATCTTAACAAAATAATTTTGTTGTTATTATTATTGGTGTAAAAAAAATATTTATCGGTAAAAATGTTATACTTTTATTGAATTTTATTTTTATTTTTGTTTTATTTATAGATAAATAAAATATTATACATGAAAATATATATTTTATATAAACATATAAAATTGTTGAAGATGATAAAATTAAAATTATTATTATTGTTATTTCTTTTATTTTAATTATTAGGTTTATTGTTATTAATTTATTAATAAATCCTATTAGAGGAGGTATTCCTCCTAATGATATCATTGAAATTCAGATTTCTGTTTTTGTAAATATTTTTGAATTAACTATTAATTGATTTATTTGTTTGATTTTATTTATTTTTAGTTGTTCTATTAATATTTTTATTATAATAGAGTAAATTAGCAAAAATAATATTCATATATTAATATTTATTATTATAAATAATATTAATCTTAAATTAAATACTGACGACAGTAATATTATTTTTTTTATTGAATTTTCATTTACTATTAATATAGTCGGGATCATTATTGATAAAATAATTATAATATTAATTTTTATATTTAATATAGATATTATAATTATTGTTGGAATTTTTATTACCGTAAATAGTAATATTATTCTATTATATTCTATACCCCTAATTATTGCAATTATCCAATTATGAAATGGAACTCCTCCTATTTTTATAATTAGGGATATTATTATAATTAATTCATAATTTTTTTTATTTAACATTAATATTATTAATGAAAACAATATAATTATTGAGGATGTTCTTTGAAAAATAAAAAATTTTATTAATCTTTCTGAGTTTCTTATTTTTTTTGTTATTATTACTGGTACTACTGATATAGTAGAAATTTCAATTATTACTCAAATTATAATTATGGAATTTGATGAAATCGATAAAATAATTCTTAAAATTATTGTTGTAATAAAAAATATCTTAGTTGAATTTATTCATATTAAAAAGAAGGATATACAATCCTATATTCAGGGTATGAACCTGAAAGCTTAATATTAGCTTATCTTTTTAATAAAGGCTTTTAATTGCATGTTTAACTATATCATAGTTATCCTTTTTCAGGCACTTTATTTATTAAATAATAATTTAAAATAGAATAATTTAAAATATTTTTATGTAATAAAATGTTTGATGCATATAGTTTTTTGAAATCTAAAGTTTAAGTTTAATTCTTAATATTACAT